TATTTTTTTTTTTTTCAATCTATATTATATATATAGAGAGATTTGAATATATAATAGATATTTTTTTCGAATCTATATTATATATAGATGTACTTTTCATATAATATATATAGAAGTATATTCAATATATACTAAAGATAAGTATATTAAGTAGCTAAAATAGCTAAAAAATCGAATATGGATTCTAATTCTAATACAGTAGATTCGACTGGATTTTACGGGGCCTGCTCATGCACGACACGATTGGATGGAATCATAGAAAAAATTCTCTTTAAGTGAATCAACCTATCCTAAATCTAGTATATGACTTACAGAGCGGTTAGAAAAAAGACACACTTGGTTGTGGATTACAATGTGGCGGATAAAGCGTATTATATATCTCCACGGGCAAATCAATAGTCCAAGTCAAACACTCCCATAATCCATCTTTTTCTTAACAGAATTCGCTTCAACTATTCATTATTTGAAAGAAATAATATAATGTAACTGAAGAGAAATATCTAAATACATGTCTTATCAATTATCCATATTTGTAGCAAAAAAATACTATTCTACCTCCCCCAATCGATCAATGATTGATTAGAAAAATCTATGATCTCTATTATATAACAGATTCTAAATTTAGTAGATTATAAAGGACCCGAAATACCTTGCTTCCGTATCATTAGAAAATGCATTAACATAAATACAGCAGTAAGAAGAGGTAATACAAAAGTATGTAAACTATAAAAACGAGTCAAAGTCGATTGTCCTACACTAGCACTTCCACGTAATAACTCTACTAAAGGGGATCCTATTATAGGAATAGCTTCCGGCACGCCTGTTACAATTTTGACTGCCCAATAACCAATTTGGTCCCAAGGTAAAGAATAACCAGTTACGCCAAAGGATGCTGTCAATACAGCAAGAACCACGCCCGTAAGCCAAGTTAATTCACGAGGTTTTTTAAAGCCACCTGTAAGATACACACGAAATACATGTAGGATCATCATTAGTACCATCATACTTGCTGACCATCGATGAACAGACCGGATTAACCAACCAAAGTTAGCTTCAGTCATTATATATTGAACTGAAGCAAAAGCTTCAGTAACAGTCGGACGATAGTAAAAAGTCATAGCAAACCCTGTAGCTACTTGGACTAAAAAACAAGTAAGCGTAATTCCTCCTAAACAATAAAATATATTGACATGAGGAGGAACGTATTTACTAGTTATATCGTCCGCAATCGCCTGAATCTCGAGACGCTCTTCGAACCAATCATAGACTTTATTGAGATAGGTAAACTAAGAAAACTCCCCCTCTGAGAACCGTATATGAAAATTTCATCTCATACAGCTCAAACAGAAAACCTCAAATACTAGTTGAAACGGATATGTGTAATAGAAACTTCTTAATTTGAATTCTATGATTCAAGAATTCTTTTGAAAGAGAAGAAAACGAAAAAAGAAAAATCCAAAAACTCTTCTTTGTGGTTATAATGCTAAAATATCAAGTCGGCTCATCTATTTCTTGATGTTGATCCTTACGGGCCTCTTGAATCTTCTATTTACCCATTTTTTTCTTTAATTGAGTATTTTTTTTTTATGTAATGCTAATGCAGCCTTCCCGCCGTTTTCGTTATTTTTTTGATTGATAGGCATTTTCTTGTTAAGATTCTATAAATCAATCGAAAACCTCAGATTCATACTAGAACCACGATGATTGAAAAAACCTTTAAAGTTAGTACAAAGATTCCCCGAGCAAGAATCGTCGTATCATCACTTATAGAATGCATAAGTATAATAACAAAAAATCCAAAGAGAGAGTTGTCTTTTGATTTTTATCAAAATAAGATAAGTATAGACAAAAAGTTTGAAAAATCTTTTCATTTAGACTTTCAAATTTTTTGTAGGTTGGCCACGGGATCTGAATATTAACTATGAATCATAGTTCTAATACTTCATAATCCATTTCATATATTCCGTGCTCCAGATATTAGAATAAATATCTAACGAGATAAAAAACCATCTTTATCAAGATGACAGACTGATTTTCTGCACTATTAATAGGATCCATTATAACAAGTCGCACACTCATATTCCAGAAATATCAAAAAAGAAAATTCCACGATCGAATTTCCAAAATTGAATAGAAAAATAGAATAGGATTAGGCTAAAAACCGAGACCCAAATGTTTCACTTTGTATTAAGTATTCAAATGCAATATTCAAAAGATGGGACTTAGCAATTCTTGTAAATCTAATTCATTGAAATCCCATCCAGTAAAACAGAAGAATTATAAATTTCTAAAATAATAGATAGGAATATCGCAAATAGAGCCATTGCGACACCCATCAAAGGAGTAGTTCCCCACCCAGGAGCTACTTTACCATATTCTGAATTCAACGGTTTTAATAAATCCCCTACAATTGTTCGTCGTGGACCAGATCTAGAACTACCCTCTACACTTTGTGTAGCCATAAATCCTATTTTGTATTAATTAAGATTTGTTGACTTTGTATACCATTCCGTTGTAAATAAATGATCTTATCATAGATCCATTGTGGTCTTAAAATTAAGAAAATTAGATATTAATTAATAATGGAAACAGCAACACTAGTCGCCATCTCTATATCTGGTTTATTTGTAAGTTTTACTGGGTATGCCTTATATACTGCTTTTGGGCAACCCTCCCAACAACTAAGAGATCCATTCGAGGAACATGGGGACTAGTTGAAGTAGAGAGCCCCCCAATATTGGGGGGCTCTCTACTTCAACTCTTTACTTCAATTAAGATAATAAAAAATCATTTTATCTTTTTACTTTTTAGTTGGAACTTTAGGGGGTTCTCGAAAAAAGATAGCGAAAAAAATGATTCCTAGAGTCGAGACTAAAAGGAATGTATAAACCAATGCTTCCATAGATTCGATCGTGGTTTACAATTATAGCTTCCATACCTGTTTAGTTGGGATTGTCCCCCGGATAAAAAAAAGAGCAAAAGTCGAAGAAAAGCGACAAGTCAAATCAAGGGGTCCCCGATACCTTATGTCAAATTACAAAAATGGAAACAAAAGTACGAGATCAATGCGATATCAAACTGCCTGTCTTCTTGTAGTTGGATCCCCAAGTTTTTGGAATGCTCCAAATTCCACTTGAGCGTCTAAATCTGGATCAATACCAGCAAAAACATCTCGGAACAAGGTTCGAGCGCCATGCCAAATATGTCCGAAGAAAAAAAGCAGAGCAAACGAAGCATGTCCAAAAGTAAACCAACCCCGGGGACTGCTACGAAAAACACCGTCGGATTTTAAAGTAGCACGGTCTAATTCAAAGATTTCACCTAATTGAGCGCGTCTAGCATATTTTTTCACAGTAGTAGGATCACTATAATTGACTCCATTTAATTCCCCACCGTAAAACTCAACAGTTACACCTACTTGTTCGACACTATACTTCGATTCTGCCCTTCGAAAAGGAACATCGGCTCTAACAATTCCGTCTTCGTCTATCAAAACAACAGGAAATGTCTCAAAAAAAGTAGGCATACGACGTACAAAAAGTTCACGTCCTTCTTTATCTCTAAAGATAGGATGTCCTAACCACCCAACAGCTATTCCATCCCCATTGTCCATTGAGCCCGCTCGGAACAATCCACCCTTTGCCGGATTATTTCCAATGTAATCATAAAAGGCTAATTTTTCAGGAATTTTAGACCAAGCTTCGGATAAACTTTTATTTTCGGCTAGCCCAGCACCAACTCTTCGATATATTTCTTGCTGAAAGTATCCTTGATCCCATTGATAACGGGTGGGACCAAATAATTCAATCGGGGTAGTTGCTGAACCATACCACATAGTTCCAGCAACAACAAAAGCTGCAAAAAAGACAGCCGCGATACTACTGGAAAGCACGGTTTCAATATTTCCCATACGTAATCCCTTGTATAGCCGTTGGGGCGGACGGACACTAAGATGGAATAAGCCGGCCAATATGCCCAGAGTGCCCGCTGCAATATGATGAGAGGCTATTCCTCCCGGAACAAAGGGATCAAACCCTTCCACACCCCACGCCGGATTTACGGATTGTACCCTTCCAGTTAGTCCATAAGGATCGGACACCCATATTCCAGGACCATACAATCCCGTTACATGAAAAGCGCCAAACCCAAAACAAGCTACTCCTGAGAGAAATAAATGAATTCCAAAGATCTTAGGCAAATCTAAAGAAGGTTTTCCTGTACGCTCATCACAAAAAATTTCTAGATCCCAAAACACCCAATGCCAGATAGCTGCCAAGAAACACAAACCAGAAAAGACAACATGCGCCCCAGCCACACCCTCATAACTCCAAATACCCGGATTCGTTATAGTTCCCCCTGTGATACTCCAGCCACCCCATGAATTGGTTATTCCTAACCGAGTCATGAAGGGTATTACGAACATACCTTGTCTCCACATTGGATCCAGAACTGGGTCAGAGGGATCAAAAACTGCTAATTCATATAGAGACATCGAACCGGCCCAGCCGGCAACCAAAGCTGTATGCATTATATGCACAGATAGCAAACGACCGGGATCGTTTAATACGACGGTATGAACACGATACCAAGGCAAACCCATGGAAATACCCCTTCCCTTAAAATGAATTATTAATATTGACAAATATTATAATAAAAAATATTAACGTACTATTAATTATTAATATTAACCAATAATAAACACTATGTAACTTTATTACACTAGATCAAAAACTCTGTTATGGATCTCTCTTTGTTCAGTGAATTTTTCCGAATAAAGGATTAATCCTTTTTCTATATCTGTTTAGTATTTTAGTCAGAACGTTCCAATTCTATTTGTAGGAACAAAGAGAAGCAGATTTATTCTATACCTGAATAGCATCAATACGCAATGGGAGGTTAACCTCTTTTTATATGCGCAAATCCCTACAGGTTTCTTCATCATTCAAAAGGCTTCTTCGAAATAATTTGACTTTATTTCTTCCGTTATTTTGATTTCTTTT